TCACTCGATTATTATCAAACTGACTGCAATATTTTTCTGTCCGTGAGGATCCCGCCAGAGCCAGAGTGCCTTCTACTTCTAATAGTAATAATAGTAATAGGCCATGAACTAGATCAGAATCATTCTCAACGAATCCATAAGAAGTGATCCAATTTTTTTCATCGTGTCTGGATGAAGACCAAAGATCTTGAGCGACCGATCCGGCAGAACAACTCAAAAGATAAAGAAGTATCGTTAATTTCTTCATGCTCGTTCCAAGTTCGAAGTACCATTTGTACAAATAAGAATCCCCTCCCTTACATGATTTCTTCTTCATATAGATAGATATAGGATCTATGGGGCAATTACTTAGAAGTACATTTTGTGTAACAGCCCTTCCTATCTGATAGAAAAGGATCCCATGATCCTGAGCCGATCTTATCTGGGATCGAAAATCCCAAGTTTTTCTATGAAGAGCTGATCTAATTGTATTAGTTTCTATAATGGATTTCTTCTGTGTAATACTAATTGATAGGGCCTCATTGATAAGTGCTACAAGATCTCGCGCATTGGAACCCATGGTTATGGACCCGAATCCGTTAGTATGGAACATCTTCTTTTCCAAGTGAAATCCCCTAGTATATGAAAGAATGAAAAAGTGCTTTCGTTGTTGTGGAAGAAGAAGCCTTCGTATCTTAATGCATGTATTTAATTTATTCGGAGCTATTAGAGCGGGATCCACTTTTTGGGGAATATGAGTCGAAGCAATAACAAGAATCTTTCCAGTGTAACATCTTTCACAATCCCTGGAGAGATAGTTCTCTAATAGACCGAGGGATAAGTAATTCGACTCATTCACATGCAGATCATGAATGTTTGGAATCCATATTATGCAAGGAGACATTGCTTTTGCTAATTCGAATTGAAGGGTGATATCAAATAGGTCTATTTTCGGCGTCATATACATAGTTAGCACATTCGTCATAGTTAGCAGCTCCGTATCAATATCAAGGTCATCATCAATATCGTCACTATCATCAATATCGTCACTATCATCAATATCGATATCATCAATAAGATAACCTTTAGGCTTGTCATCCAGGAACTTGTTCGGAAATACCGTAATGAAAGGAACATAGGAGTTTGTCGCTAGGTATTTGACCAAACAGGATCGTCCAGTTCCTATAGAACCTATCACTAAAATACCTCTAGAAGGGGATAGGGCTAAGCGGAGCGAAAAGGGTTTTCCATGAGGAGATGGGGAATGAAAACTATTAGCCCCACACGAGGCTTGTGAATAAGTGATTGTCTGATAATGAGCAAGGAATATCCGTCTTTCTGCTAAACAGGATCTATTGAACTCATAATTCATTAGATCCTTTTGATGAATGTCAACTAAGTATCGTAAGGAAATTGATCCCGGTTGTTCAATCATTTGATAACCAGAGTCATTCTTTGATAAATGATCACTATGAGTCAGACTCCATAGAATTTGATCAATCCTTTTTTCTGTCGTTAAGGTGGAGAACTGAACCAAGAATTCTCTTTCTTCATCATCAATCGAATCACTGTTCGCGACCCAGAATTCTATTTTCTCATCAATCCAATCACCGTTCACGTTTTTTCTTTTTCTTATCAATGAATAGATCTCTTTACTTGTACGACTTAGATGTCTCGTATTTCTCGAAAAAATGATTCGATTGATGGGATTTGGTATGATACTTACAAGATCGATTAGATTGATCTTCCAATATTTCTTCTTAGAACGTATTGATTTGACCCCATAAGCGGGACCACCACCCAATAGCATGTTGCCACCAGAAGCAGAACCCCGTATTTCTTCCAGAGAATCTCCTAATTGTTCCAGAACAACTAGAAAGAGATTCTTTAACCAGAAAGGATTCAGTTCAGATGTAGGATACCTATCCAGAAGTTTTCGAAATTCCATCATGTATGATGGAATCATCAAAGATTTGATCTTTTCTAACTCTGTCTGTAACTCACTAGAGGCTCGGGAAACAAAGAGAAGATGTATACGAACGAGATATCCAGCAACAAGAAGAAGGAAAAAGATGGAATAGAGGAACTCCCGAGCATTTGTTGATCTCAGATGTGCCCATATCAATGGAACGGGTGACTCATTATTTCGATGAATCATTTCTTCGGACAGAAGAAGATTCTGTAAACATTGACTCGAAATCTCACTTATCAGAGTCCATTGTGGAAGAATCTTATGAGGAATTGGCCGTGATATATCTGATCCATGCATCATATCATGAAAAATGGATACAAATTTTTGACTACTACTCAGTATCGGCAATGGGTCTGAAAGAGTATCTAAAAGGGTGAAATTGAGATATTTGCACCCTGTCGAAGTAAGGAACCATGGCATATATGTTTGGAACAGATTCCATTTTGAGAGATTTGAAAAAGCACTATCTCGTTGAAAGGTTCTATACATCTGCCCTTTCTCAACGCATTTATTTAGACAAAGACTCCGTTTTTTCCTCTTTCCGGATGG